GATGAATCGAAATATCGCTGCTACGCCAAAACTCGGCGCAAAGAACCAACCAGATTGCCCCAGTGGATAAATAAGGAATACGGAAACAAAAACAGCGATTGGAGCAGAGAATGAAATTGCATTATAAGGCCGCAATTGAACAGACCGAGCAAGTTCAAATTGACGTAACATGAAACCTATTAGTGCAAAAGCCCCATGGAGAGCGACAAAAGTCCACAGACCGCCTAATTGACACCAACGAGTAAAATCCCCTTGCGCTTCCGGGCCCCATAGTAGCAACAAAGAGTGTGCTAAACTATTGGCAGGGGTGGAAACTGCCGCGGTTAAGAAATTACAACCTTCCAAATAGGAACTAGCCAATCCATGGGTATACCAAGAAGTTACAAAAGTTGTCCCTGTAAACCAACCCCCTAAAGCGAAATAAGCACAAGGAAAGAGCAATAGGCCGGACCATCCTACAAAAACGAAACGGTCCCTTCGTAACCAGTCGTCCATAATATCAAATAGATCATTTTCTTCTTTAGTAACTCTACCAAGGGCTATAGTCATAGTGATCCTCCTATTCAATTACTTCAACCATTTCCGAGCACCTCATATCACTTCCAAGGCATACGATAGTTTGATTATCTGTGGACGATTTCTTTCTCGTTCAATGCCCTTTTTCAAAGGTCTCGAAGATAGAAATTTTTTATTTTTATCTATGGGGTCACAACCGAGGTCGTGGTAAATCCATGAATTTGATTCGATTAGTTTTTCTTATACTATAGAAATAAACATTTGAATTCAGCATTATTCCATGACTCCTATTTCAAAGCCTATCTTTTAAGGAAAAATGAAAATAAAAGTAACCCCTCTTTTCCCACTCGCTCTCTATTGCATGGGTGGAAGAACAAAAATTGGATTCTGAAAAAAAAAAGAAAGATATTGAAAAAAAAAAATTGACTTTCGAAATCAATTTTTATGTGTAGCGGAAAGGAGTTGCGATTTCTTCTTATTCCTATAGAACATCTAGTAACAAGAATATGAAATCGTAAATAGCGAAAAATTCTTGCCTTGCGCGGTCTAAGTCTAAGGAAATACAAAAAATCCGCTTATACAATTTCATCTACATCGAATTTATATATCAGAATAGTGGATAGAGGCATCATTCAAGGAGTCAGGTCTACTTACTTTATCTTTCTTTCCAATTTTATGGTGGGTTTGATAAGAACCCTTTTTGTTTTGTTTATAAATAATCGAAAAAAGAGTTTTTTATTTTTTATATAACCTGCTTGTTTTATTATAACAAGTCCTATATGAAAATGCCCGCTGAAGAGAAAATCTATCTGATTGTTTCTCAGCCAATATCGAATTTTAGAAAGAAAAAACAAGAATTTTCTTCTTTTTTTTATTAACATTAAGAAAAAAGAATATAATTAAAATGGAATTGGCAATATAATTTTTATGGACTTTTGAAAGAAAAAGGAAGGATTTTTTGCAATCGTTATTTCTTGCCTCTGTCATATCACGGAAACCTTTCGATTTGGAACGGGGAGAGATGGCTGAGTGGACTAAAGCGGCGGATTGCTAATCCGTTGTACAATTTTTTTGTACCGAGGGTTCGAATCCCTCTCTTTCCGCCCCCTCGGATCATTTGGGACTTTCGAATTGGAAGGAATTCTGACCCCCGGATTTTCTCATAGATAAATGTACGAAACAAATCCAATTTGTAAGAAAAAATTCCAAAAAAATTTGGATTTTTACTCCTCACGCCCAGGATTACGTCCTGGGTCATTAGATAAGAATCCAAAGATAAAGAGGGAAACAAAGAATATCACTACTGTATAAACAAAAAGTTTGAGAGTAAGCATTACATAATCTCCAAGATTTTTTTTTAAGGAATAGATTACCCGTTTTTCCTTACCACACAGATCCACTAGGATGGGTTTTGTTTATTTTTACACCTAAAAATGCAAAAATCAATTCTTGAAAAAAATTGCAAGAATTGATTTATAATAAGCACTCTTATCAATATCAAAAATTAGGTTAGGTATTGTGTGGGTACCTAAAGGTACCTGCTCAACGTAGGTGCAGGGGGTGGGGTAGAAAGGCGGATCCCAATTTATTGCTGCAGCTATACATTCAATGTAGAAGAATTAGAATTTTAGAATCGAAGGTTCATAATATAAGACTTCTCGGCTTTTATTCATTTTTAGAATTTTTTTGGAATGAATACATCATTCAATTTGGCAGACAGAACAGAGTAGTAAAGATTTCATCGAAAACTTACAGCAGCTTGCCAAACAAAGGCTAATAGAAAAAAGAGTATAGGTATGACAGGCATAAAATCCACGATTGGGTTGAAAATGGCATAAGCTTCGGGCAATTTGGCGAAGAAAAAACTAGTCGGATAAAGAACAGAATTAAAACAGATACAGGTTAAACTAAGTATATTAGGCATAACAAGCATTTCGTTCTTGTAGAGTAGATAATTGGATTTTGATTGAGTTATTTTTCTAAGGGAAAAAAGAAAAGGCGGGTTCAAAATCCTTTTTTCTTCGGACTTTCCCAAACGCAAAATACCTCCTTGTATTCGCACTCTCAAATGAGAATGGAAGAAATTCGACTTTCATATAATATCTTAATAGAATTCCATGTAATGATCAATGCATTTTTTGGATTCTATATTATCCGCATGTCTAGAATCCTAGCAAGAGAGTATCCCTCATTTTTTATGTAATTGAAGTGGGATTGACGAATAACAAATAAACATAATAGTGTTTATTAGTGTCGCATAAAACCAGAAATGGGGCGTGGCCAAGTGGTAAGGCAGCGGGTTTTGGTCCCGTTACTCGGAGGTTCGAATCCTTCCGTCCCAGATTTTTTCTGATGAAACGAAAGATGAAATCATATTGTACCCCACACGAGACAAAAGAAAGTTTATTAAAGAGAATAATTATCTCTTATGAACTCTTAGATTAGATGCATTTCTAAGCATTCTTTTTCTTTCTCAGAAAACATAATCAAGTGTCAAGTCCAGTCAAATTGAATATCTTTATTTTCATGAAAAATTGGGTCTATCAGTCACATTCAGGATATGCCCCTACTACTACTCATTACTCATATGTGTTTTGAAATTCGAACTTCTTAGATAAACTTTATGCTCCATATCCATGAAGGGGGAATTCTTACATGATACATTTGACATCTAATGTGAAAGAAAAGAAGGACCCCCTATTTATTTTTCCCGAACTAAAGAACTAAAGTAAGTAAATAAAAAGAAAATAAAGGGGGTATCCTAATTCTATATTTCATGGCCAGATTAAAGAATAGGAAGTTTTTAGTTTCAGCACAGGTCTTAAAACTTTTGACCAAGATCGGCTTGCGAAAAAAGAAAAAGGGTTTCTATTCTATGGATAGGAACTCCATTTTTGTATTTTAGATATTATCTGATTTGCAAATATCCATTTCTAAATCAATGGAATGTGAGGATTAGAGAGAAATTCATATATTCTGTCTACTCGGCTTTCGAATTAATTGAAAAAATTTTAAACTTGACGTAAAACACTGTATAAAAAATGAGACCTATCCCTTTATGATAGAGATAGATTTTTGTTGTATTATATTATTAGTAAAAAGGGCCCCTCTTTGGTTAAGCGAAAACCATCTCGATCTGCGATTCTTTAAATATCCAGAATGATCCATTCTGGTAAGGATAAGGTAAGAACTGTTCGTTGGATAGAATGGATTCAAAAAATCATACTTCTCCTGATTTTTGATTTGGAGTTGCTTCTTTTAGGTAAAAGAAAGAATGCTATAAGTAAAAGCAAAGGCCTTAATTTGACTTTACACGAAATGTGTTTTTTTTTTTTACTTCATTTTTTTCCCTCTTTTGGTATTCGAGTCGAAGAAGTACGAGAATTCTATAACTACCAAAAAACTTTCAATCTTTTCATTGGAATAGTTTATTTAGTTAATAGTTTTTGTTATGGAAAAATATATTGCTAATCTAATTCTAATATAGTAATTAAATTAATTAAACTTTTTTTGAGGTTGATAGTTTATTTGTTGGAGAAGAGTCGATCCTTCGCTTCTCATTTCAGGATTGACCATCTCGAGTCCTCTGTTGAGGATGGAAATTCAATAAAAAATAAGTCTTAAGCAAACTTGTTTATTCGTCTTTTTCGAACTATGTTTCCTTTCCTTCATATGATAGAATATGGGTTTAAATAAATTGGATCTTTGCGGAGTCTTCCCCGATAAATACTTATTTCTTTTATCCATATTTCTCCATAGATAGCAAGTTTGAATTAGTATACAAAAAACTAAACTAAACCAATGACTATTCATGATCCCATCCATATTGGATCAATTCCCTATACCACTTTGCAATGAAATTAGAGGAATGTTTGTTATGGTAAAACTTCGTTTAAAACGATGTGGTAGAAAGCAACGTGCGACTTGAAGGACATGATCGATTGTGGATTTTGTTATCCATCATTTTCCATAGTAATGAAAATGCTCTTGGCTCGACATAGTCTGTTCTATTCGTCCCGAACCAAATTTGCGCTGGGTTGTTTGTAAGTAAATAGTACACGATGGAGCTCGAGAGGACAGAATTGATTTTTTATCAAGGGAAAGAATCTAGGGTTAGTGAAAACTAATAAATTAGGCCAACTTTGTCAGTCTATCCTTAATATAGAAATCGAAAGGTTAAAATAAGAAGAAAGTCCAATTTTGGAAGATTGGAAAAACTCTTTCAATTAAAAGTTTATCAGAATCAATCGCCCATATTCGATTTCTATAGAAGAGGGAAATGCTTTATCGAAGGAAATAAGAAAAAAAGGGTATGTTGCTACTCTTTTGAAAGAAAAAAGAATAGGAATTCCCGAAGTAATGTCTAAACCCAAGGATTTCACAAATCAAAGATAAAGAATTCCGGAACAAGTAAACGCGATTTTCAATTGTCTCAACAATAGAATTGGATCAGAATAAGGAATAAAAGTCAATTCGTTCGAGATGAGACAAAGAAAAGAGTTTAGAGACGACTCAAAAAATTTGGAAGGATTTTTCCTTTTAAGTCTGTCAGTCAAAATTAACCAACTTGAGTCATGAGTATAAATGAAATTTGTTTTTTCTGTAAGGAAATTAATGCAAGTCATAGTCTAATTTCTATCTACTTGTATTATAGACAGAAATTCGAATCTTTTTCTCGAGCCGTATGAGGAGAAAACCTCCTATACGTTTCTAGGGGGGGCATTGTTTAGCTACATCTATCCCAATAAGCTGTCTATCGAATCGTTGCAATTGATGTTCGATCTCGAAGAGAAGGAAGAGATCTTCGAAAAGTAGGTTTTTATGATCCGATAAAGAATCAAACTTGTTTAAATGTTCCAGCTATTCTCTATTTCCTTGAAAAGGGTGCTCAACCTACAAGAACTGTTTATGATATTTTAAGGAAGGCAGAATTCTTTAAAGAAAAAGAAGGAACTTTGAGTTAATTGAAGAACTAAATGAATAAAAAAGTAGGAGAGGATCACTAGTATCCCTCGTTGTCTAATTATTTAGACACAATTTGCCTCTTTCTTAGTCCTATTTTTGACTGGATTTATGTCGTGCCAATCCAACATAAGCCCTTATTTTATTTACTTTTTCTATCTAATTTGTTTTCTTACCATTGTATTTCCATTGACAAAGGTCTATTGAACAAATAGAATTTGTAGATAGATAGGTCTCTTTATCCTCACTCCATATTAGGTTTTTCTGTCTACACTTCGCTCAAATGATAAGGTTGTCCCTCTTGCATGTACTCTCATACAAGATTTATTTATATAAAGAAATATAAATTGCTAAAAAAATGACAATTTTGCTATCGTGATTGGGGCCGCTCCTTTTTTAACCTTAGTGAAATTTAGCCGGACCTGTTCATTTTGGCATTTGAGTGTTTTTAATGGGCGATAAAATCTTTCTTTTAATGTTTTGCTAGTTCAATGTTTTGACAGGAGCGTGCGGTGTAATTCCATTGATTTTTGGGTTTCGATCGTATCTAAGATCCTATTTTATCTGGGTTGCTAACTCAATGGTAGAGTACTCGGCTTTTAAGTGCGACTATGATCTTTTACACATTTGGATGAAGCAACAAATTCGTCCAGACTCTTGGTAGAGTCTAGAAGACCACGACTGATCCTCAAGGGTAATGAATGGAAAAAATAGCATGTCGTAATAAAATCAATTTCTTATTTTTGATTTTTGGAATGGAATAAAAAATTCCTATTTTCTGGGTCTAGTGAATAAATGGATAGAGCCTGGCTCCAATTCTGGTAAAATAAAAAGCAACGAGCTTAACTTCTTAATTGAAATGATTCCCCGATCTAATTAGACGTTAAAAATAGATTAGTGCCTGATGCGGGGAAAGGTTGGGTTTTCCTATGAACGGACCCTTGATTTTTTTTTTTTTTTTTTTTTTAGAAATCCTAATTATTCTTGATTATAGATTGAAAAGGGATGTTATGGATTGAATGTGTAAAAGAAGCAGTATATTGATAAAGAGACTGGATTCCAAAGTCAAAAGAGCGATTGGCCTGCAAAAATAAAAGATTTGTTCTCTTTTGTAATTAGAACAAACATAAACTAATTGGATAGAAAAGGAAAAGATCTGTGGATTAGATTCCTTTTCTTTCCAGGGTTTGTATTAAAAAATGCAACACCCTGTTTTGACCATATTGCACTATGTATCATCATTTGAGAAACCGAGAAATGCTTCTTCTTTCTGATTCAAGTAGAAATACAAATGGAAAAATTGGAAGGGTATTCAGAAAAACAGAAATCTCGTCAACAATACTTCGTTTACCCACTTCTCTTTCAGGAGTATATTTATGCATTTGCCCATGATTATGGATTAAAAGGTTCCGAACCTGTGGAAATTGTTAGTTGTAATAACAAGAAATTTAGTTCACTACTTGTGAAACGTTTAATTATTCGAATGTATCAGCAGAATTTTTGGATTAACTCGGTTAATCATCCTAACCAAGATCGATTGTTGGATTACAACAATTTTTTTTATTCTGAGTTTTATTCTCAGATTCTATCTGAGGGGTTTGCGATCGTTGTAGAAATCCCATTCTCGCTACGAGAATTATCTTGTCCGAAAGAAAAAGAAACACCAAAGTTTCAGAATTTACGATCTATTCATTCAATATTTCCCTTTTTAGAAGACAAATTTTTGCATTTACATTATCTATCACATATAGAAATACCCTATCCTATCCATTTTGAAATCTTGGTTCAACTCCTTCAATACCGGATCAAAGATGTTCCATCTTTGCATTTATTGCGATTCTTTCTCAACTACTATTCGAATTGGAATAGTCTTATTACTTCAATGAAATCGATTTTTCTTTTGAAAAAAGAAAATAAAAGACTATTTCGATTCCTATATAACTCTTATGTATCAGAATATGAATTTTTCTTGTTGTTTCTTCGTAAACAATCTTCTTGCTTACCATTAACATCTTCTGGAAC